ATTATAGATAGCTTGATCTCCAAGTTCAAAGATACTTTTTTTTTCGTAAAAGCCGAGCCAATAGGATGAACTAAAAAAAAAAAGAGTTCTGCATTATGAACTTTGTATCGCGCACATAACTTAGTCACATAACTGGGAATGAATAAATAAGATCGGAAATCTATAAATGAGGGGGGGGGGTACAATTTCTATTGTATCTAATGAATCTTGGGGTATTTCTGCCCTTCAACTATAGATCCTTTTTTTACTTGTTTGATTCTTTCAAACAGAACTCAGTTAACCTTTCCTTTCGAATATGTAGTATCTATAAAGTATTATACATTTTTTTTGAACGGATGGATCCACAACATGAACAAAAAAAGCGAGGGGGATAAAGGATGATTGCACCCTTTTTACTAAGGATACGTTTAATTTGCAGGATAGAAACTTATCAAAATTAATCAATCCAATCAATCCTATGCCAAGAACCAGATTTGAACTGGTGACACGAGGATTTTCAGTCCTCTGCTCTACCAACTGAGCTATCCCGGCGATTACCGAAGTATCATCCTCATTTTACTAGATGGCTTAGGTCTATGTCAATTAAAAGAAACGCAAAAAAAGTAGTAAATGAAAAAAGTGTTGGACCGGGAATTTCTTGGATCCGCGAAAAGAAGACTTTCTAAGTTTTAAAATGAAAAATGATATAGATTCTAAATAATTCAAATCGATATTTCTTGCTCATTTGTATGTGGATGATATATCCCACAAGACTTGTATATAATATAATAAGAAAAGAAATTTTAGTTTGTAAAAGCGTAGGATGAATGAAAAAAGATAATGAATTTTTGAATAACTAAAAAAAAGCTAAGGTGTCAGCGGGGGAGTGGGGATAGAGGGACTTGAACCCTCACGATTTTAAAAGTCAACGGATTTTCATCTTACTATAAATTTCATTGTTGTCAGTATTGACATGTAGAATGGGACTCTATCTTTATTCTCGTCCGATTAATAAGTTCCGCCAAGGATCTACCAGATTATGAAGTGAATCATTTGATCAACACAAGGTAGTGAACTCCATTTGAACTCCATTTGTTAGAACAGCTTCCATTGAGTCTCTGCACCTATCCCTTTTTCTCGCTTTTTAAACTCCGGTTTGTTCGCGTAAACCAGGATTTGGCTCAGGATTGCCCATTGTTAATTCCAGGGTTTCTCTGAATTTGAAAGTTATCACTTAGTAGGTTTCCATACCAAGGCTCAATCCAATTAAGTCCGTAGCGTCTACCAATTCCGCCATATCCCCTTTTTTGCTTTGAGATTAGGATCTCATTATGATGTCTTTCCACTTTGTCTTATGTCGAAACTTTTGAATTCATTACATATAGATACTTATTTCTTTGGTATCGTCTTTCTTTTTTTTTCGCCCCCATCCATATTGATTTAGTCTGATCAATAAAGATTCTATTATTTTTGTATTTGCAATTCAATATGGTTATATATTACATAACATATATATGTTCTTCCTTTTCTCATCTTTGTCTTAAATTTGAAGAAATAGTCGAACGGTCGATTCTTTTTTTTTTTACTTCCACGAAAATAAATTTATGATTATTATTAAAACTTAGAATTCTACAATGTGCAATGGAAAAAGATTATAAACTAACTTCGTAGATTTGAAGTTCGAATAATTCTCAAAAATTCTATTCGAATAGTCATTTCGAATATTAATTCTAATAATTGTCTAATATTAGAAATAAAATCAAAAGACAAAAAGTATAAAATAATAATAGCATTGAGGTTAGAACAAAAAAAAAACAAGAATTTCAAATGAGATATCGTTTAACTAAAAAAAAAAAAAAGATTTCTGATCTAATTAAGATTTTCTTAGTTAGAAACTAATGAAATCAAAATGAGAACGTCGATATATTGCTATATTCTATTAATTAATTAAGGTTATGTTTTATTGATTTACTGATAATTACTATTTATTTGAGCTATATTCTGTTCTAGAATATATAGAATATGATTAATTCTAAATAGATAAGGAAAAATATGAATAGAATAGTTAATTGATACGATCTAGTAGTTTAGTGAATTTGTATGCATGCGCTATTTTATTTGAGCCCGCTTAGCTCAGAGGTTAGAGCATCGCATTTGTAATGCGATGGTCATCGGTTCGATTCCGATAGCCGGCTTTTCCATATTTTTTCGTTTTTTTACATGATTTTTAATGTACTTTCAAAATCAAAGAAGATTGAAAAGACTTCTTTCACCTTTTTATAAGAGTTACCACGCCGTTTATATTATATCATATAAACTTTCATATAGGAATATATATTGGGTAAAAGGTTTCGATTTTTGCAAAATAAATCAAGAAAATAAAGGCAAATTTTTGTGATTTATTTTATTTCTATATATTGTATATACAATACAAAAAAATCTGTATATTGAGAGAATATATCTTCTGACTCTTTGTATTCCAAGAAACTGTTGGAGTGGATTTCACATCATTTATCATTATCATTTAGTTCAGTTTTAATTTTTTTTCGTTTTGTACAATTTCAATAAAAAAAGGAGTCTTTATGTCACGTTACCGAGGGCCTCGTTTTAAAAAAATACGCCGCCTGGGGGCTTTACCGGGACTAACTAGTAAAAGGCCTAGGGCAGGAAGCGATCTTCGAAACCAATCACGCTCCGGAAAAAAATCTCAATATCGTATTCGTTTAGAAGAAAAACAAAAATTGCGTTTTCATTATGGTCTTACGGAACGCCAATTACTAAAATATGTTCGTATCGCCGGAAAAGCCAAGGGGTCAACAGGTCAAGTTTTATTACAATTACTTGAAATGCGTTTGGATAACATCCTTTTTCGATTAGGTATGGCTTTGACTATTCCTCAAGCGCGCCAATTAGTTAACCATGGACATATTTTAGTTAATGGTCGCATAGTTGATATACCAAGTTATCGCTGCAAACCCCGAGATATTATTATGGTGAAGGATGAACAAAACTCTCGAACTTTGGTTCAAAATCTTCTTGATTCATCTGCCCCCGAGGAATTGCCAAACCATCTGACTCTTCACACATTCCAATATGAAGGGTTAGTCAATCAAATAATAGATAGGAAATGGATCGGTTTGAAAATAAATGAATTGCTTGTCGTAGAATATTACTCTCGACAGACTTAATAAACCTAACTTAAGTAAAAAAAAAATAACTAAAAACAATAGTTCGGACAACTCCCCGTTTCCCTCTTTTTTGATTAAAAAGGTACGGGGTAAGGGATTTTGTCGGGGAATCTTTTTCCTATTCATGTATCATAGATTGGTAGGGAGGTTTGGATCCATTGTTTGCTCTTCCCAAGATTTTCCATATCAAAGCAATTTAGATTTTATATCTATTTTTTTTATTTGATACATTGTGGTCAATCACGTAAGATCGGTGAATTACTGGAAAGTATGGAAAGAGAGGGATTCGAACCCTCGGTAAACAGAAGTCTACATAACAGTTCCAATGTTACGCCTTCAACCCCTCGGCCATCTCTCCGACATCAGGATTATTACTGAGTACCTGGGTGAATAGCGAGTTATTCATCAATGTTTTTTAGATTCTGGTTAATAGATACTTTTTTTACCGGAAAAAATGGGACATTGGACGTAGATAAAAGGTTTTTTTATTTTAACGAGTCCGCTTTTATGTTAGTTCGTACTATAAAATTCCTTTGTTTGTGAAAATATTTTATCACAAAAGAAAAGGAAATAAAAAGAGTTATAGAATGGATTACTACCTATGCCAAGATCGCGTATAAATGGAAATTTTATTGATAAAACCTTTACAATTATAGCCGATATCTTATTACGAGTCATTCCGACAACTTCCGGAGAAAAAGAGGCATTTACTTATTACAGAGATGGTGCGATTTGATTATCATTATTTTTTTTCTCGCCGATTTGGAATAGAAAGAAAAACGAGTATTGAAAAAAATCTACGCTTTTGAAGGTGAAGTTTATAATATAAAAAAGCAATCCCTTCTGTCATGTATCCACGATTAATGCAGCCTTAGATGCTTCAATTGTGAATTCTAGTATTGAGCAAAAGGTTTTTACCTATGGTTCGTTCCCGTATTACAGATCAATCCTACTACACTAATACAATATACGAATAGGAGGCATAGGGGAAGAAGCACTACGCCGAGAAATCAACAACACGAAAACTTTCTTCAAAATGATTCCTTTTCTTTCTTCTTCTTTGGGATTGGGACTAATTAAAATGGTTGGAACAATAAACATCCATCTCGTTCGTACTTTGGATACCCGTATAACCATTGAAGACTGTTGAAGTGACTAATTCCTGGAAATTTAGGGGCGTTGAGAACAAAGAAATTTTTAGAGTTTCCTTTTTTATTTTTATCTAGCATGAACCCACTTGGTAGTAAGAAAAGATCTTTTGCAAGAAGGTTGGCTAGGAATTTCTTGTAAAAACATTAGCCCCGCTTAGTTCATAATGACATCAAATTTTTCCATATATTATTTTCATTATGCACTTAAAGGAGGAGCCGTATGAGATGAAAATCTCACATACGGTTCTGAAACGGAGAATTCGTTAAAGCGAATGACGACCGTAACGGATGTCGGCTCAATCTGAAGGAAATTATGCGGAAGCATTACAGAATTATTATGAAGCTATGCGACTAGAAATTGACCCCTATGATCGAAGTTATATACTCTATAATATAGGCCTTATCCACACAAGTAATGGGGAACATACTAAAGCTTTAGAATATTATTTTCGGGCATTAGAACGAAACCCCTTTTTACCACAAGCTTTTAATAATATGGCTGTGATCTGCCATTACGTGCGACTATCTCCACTATAGAAAAAAAGAACGAACAGCTAGTCAATGAAATACTAGAAACAAAAAAAGGGCTTTCTACATAAGCATCATCCAAAACGATTTTTTATCAGCTGTAGCAAATAAATAAACGTCATAGATCGAAATATGAAGTGAAGACTAGATATGC